TGAGATCTGTTGACTTTGTATACCATTCCGCTGTAAATAAATGATCTTATCTTAGATCCATTGTGGTCTTGAAATGTTATAATAATGGAAACAGCAACCCTAGTTGCCATCTCTATATCTGGTTTACTTGTAAGTTTTACTGGGTACGCCTTATATACTGCTTTTGGGCAACCCTCTCAACAACTAAGAGATCCATTCGAGGAACATGGGGACTAGTTGAAGTAATGAGCCTCCCAATATTGGGAGGCTCATTACTTCAAATGAGATAATGATAATGAAAAATCATTTCATCTTTTTAGTTGGAACTTTAGGCGGTTCTCGAAAAAAGATAGCGAAAAAAATGATTCCTAAAGTTGAGACTAAGAGGAATGTATAAACCAATGCTTCCATAGATTTGATCGTGGTTTACAATTATAGCTTTCATACCTGTTTATTTGGGATTGTCTCCCGGATAAAGAAAAAGAAAAAAAATAAGAGGAAAGAAAAGGTAACCATTCAAAAATCAAGATGGATCCGGTTCCCTATGTCAAATTCAAATCAAAAAAGAAAATGAAAATCAAGTCGAAAAGAAAGAGAAGAATCTTGTATCAGACTACTTGTCTTCTTGTAGTTGGATCTCCAAGTTTTTGGAATGCTCCAAATTCTACTTGAGCATCTAAATCTGGGTCAATACCAGCAAAAACATCTCTGAACAAGGTTCTAGCACCATGCCAAATGTGTCCGAAAAAGAAGAGCAGGGCAAACGAAGCATGTCCAAAAGTAAACCAACCCCTTGGACTGCTACGAAAAACACCATCCGATTTCAAAGTAGCACGATCTAATTCAAAAATTTCACCCAATTGAGCACGTCTAGCATATTTTTTCACAGTAGCAGGATCACTATAACTGACTCCATTGAGTTCGCCGCCATAGAACTCAACAGTTACACCTACTTGTTCGACACTATACTTCGATTCCGCCCTTCTAAAAGGAACATCGGCTCTAACAATTCCGTCTTCGTCTACCAAAACAACCGGAAATGTTTCAAAAAAAGTAGGCATACGACGTACAAAAAGTTCACGCCCCTCTTTATCTCTAAAGATAGGGTGTCCTAACCACCCAACAGCTATTCCATCCCCATTGTCCATTGAGCCCGCTCTAAACAATCCCCCTTTTGCCGGATTATTGCCGATGTAATCATAAAAAGCTAATTTTTCGGGAATTTTAGACCAAGCTTCTGATAAACTTTGATTTTCGGCTAGCCCAGCACCAACTCTTCGATATATTTCTTGCTGGAAGTATCCCTGATCCCATTGATAACGAGTAGGACCGAATAATTCAATCGGGGTAGTTGCTGAACCATACCACATAGTTCCAGCAACAACAAAAGCTGCAAAAAAGACAGCAGCGATACTACTGGAAAGGACGGTTTCAATATTTCCCATACGTAATCCTTTGTACAGACGTTGGGGTGGACGGACACTAAGATGGAAAAGGCCCGCTAATATACCCAATGTTCCTGCTGCAATATGATGAGAGGCTATCCCCCCAGGAACAAAAGGATCAAAGCCTTCCACACCCCACGCGGGATTTACGGGTTGTACCCTTCCGGTTAGTCCATAAGGGTCGGACACCCATATTCCAGGACCATACAATCCCGTTACATGAAATGCACCAAAACCAAAACAGGCCAACCCTGAAAGAAATAAATGAATTCCAAAAATTTTGGGCAAATCCAAAGAAGGTTTTCCCGTACGTTCATCACAAAAGATTTCTAGATCCCAATAAACCCAATGCCAGATAGCTGCCAAGAAGCACAAGCCAGAAAACACAATATGTGCCCCGGCGACACCTTCGTAACTCCAAAGACCCGGATTCGTTATAGTCCCCCCTGTTATACTCCAACCGCCCCATGAATTGGTTATTCCTAAACGAGTCATGAAGGGTATAACAAACATACCCTGTCTCCACATTGGGTCAAGAACAGGGTCAGAAGGATCAAAAACTGCTAATTCATATAGAGCCATCGAACCGGCCCAACCAGCAACCAGAGCTGTATGCATTATATGGACAGAAAGCAAACGACCGGGATCATTCAATACAACAGTATGAACACGATACCAAGGCAAACCCATGAAAATACCCCTTATATCAACAAAAAATAGACACTATGTAACTTTATTGCACTGGAATATGCTATGGACCCCCCTTTTTAGTGGATTATCTCGGGTAAAGGATTCATATTTGTTCTAGTTTTTTTAGTAATAATGGAACAATTTCATTCGTAGAAACAAAAAAAAAAGAAGCAGATCTATTCTACACCCGATAAGTAAGAATACGCAATGATGTAGTGGAGGAGGGCGGAGAGTTGACACTTTTTTATATGATTGGTTAAATGAGTGAATGCAGACATATTTGTTCATCAATCAAAGAAAGGACCCATTCGTAAGAATTTTCCTTTATTCATTTGGTCCTATCTTTTTTTTTAGTTATGTTATGATTTTGATTTATGAACTTATTCAATCGATACTAGAAATAAAATATCTTAAAGACCAATCATTATTAAGACACTAAACCCATCGTTACGCTTCTGCATCAAAGTCAAAATCAGAAATGAAATAAATCTAAATTCCATTTCTTTTATTCTATTTTTTTTTTTATACCTGTTATTATTCAATTAAGCATGCCTATTGGTGTTCCAAAAACTGGATTTCGAATTCCTGGAGACGAAGATGCCTCTTGGATCGACTTATAGTGCGACTTGTCAGATATATTGGGTCATATGGGATTTCCCCGTTCTCTCCCCCGATCGAGATATCCTCTCTTTCACCTCAAAAAAGATTTTTTTGATGATTCCAAAATTTGGAGCGTGAAGTGCAATTAGATCTATTTTTTGGGGGGATATGTAATATATTCAATTTAGAATAATTTATGGTTTTCTTGGTTGGACCAATAAAATGAAGCATCCAGGCTCCGTTTATAAAACCAATTGGTAATATATGTACGATTACTACTTCTATACATATCTTTTTATACATATATTTGATTTGGCGGAAAACATGAAATAAATTGAAGAAAAAAAAGGAAGTCGTAGCAAAAAGACATGGTATTGGAGTATTTGTCCTATATGTGCAAATCAAAATCGGGCAGATCTTTACTCGGAGTAGAACAGAAACCTAAAAGAATTGAAGAAACCCATTCAGAAACAAGAAAATGATATCACGATTTGGATTCGATCTGGATGAAAACAATATATCAATGAAAAGTTAGTTCAATAAGTTTAGTACATTATTCTTAGAATACTTATATAGAATATAAGTAAACGGGTCAAAAGTCGTCTTTTTTGAAAAATGTAAGAAAAAAAGACCAGAAGTTTGAAAAAGCCCACTATGAAAAAATAAAAAGGTTGAAATCTACACATTGATTTTTTTTCGCGATTTTTGGCGAACCGTATGCATCAAAAGGTGCGTGTACGGCTCCTAAAAGATCAAATTGTATCTAAATCAACCGACTTTATAGAGAAAGATTAATTTTTTTAGGCAAAGAAATTGATAGTGAAATAGCGAATCAAATTACCAGCCTTATGGTATTTCTAAGTATGGAGGATGAGACCAAAGATCAATATATGTTTATAAACTCTCCCGGCGGATGGGTAACACCCGGACTAGCTATTTATGATACTATGCAATATGTGAAGGCAGATGTACAAACAATAAACATGGGATTAGCTGCTTCAGTTGCATCTTTTATTCTGGCCGGAGGAACACCTACGAAACGTATAGCATTCCCTCACGCTTGGCGCCAATGAGTCTTTTATTTTATTTGAGAAAAAAAAGAAGACTATGCCTTCGCCATAGAAATATTAAGTAAAAATAGCATGGCACTTCGAATTCGATATGATCCATTTTTTTGTTTTTTCCAAAACCATTCGATTATGTATCGAAAGAGTAGTCTGGGAAAAGGGGCTATTTACGATTGATTTTATCTGATCTATCGGAAGCCTATATTCAGCGTTACAAACTTTTTTCTTTTTACACCGAACGAAGAAAAACTTTTAACAATATTTATGTTATGAAAGAAGAAAGAATATGAAAAAAAGGAACTTTGGGATTGCTAAATAACAGATGAAATAATAAAGCAACGGAACCATCATAGTATTTTTTAGCTATTCCAACAAAAAAAGGAAGGATGGTTATTGGATCATTTACCGATCTGGATCTGATAGAACCTCTCTATTTTAGATTTCTTGGATGGAAGAAGGTAAAAAGAAATTCCATTGTAGAGCCGTATGCAATACGCAAAAGATGCTCGTACGGTTCTTCAATTCTATCTCTTTGTTTTTTATTATTCTTTATCTCTCTAGATTTATCATGTCATGCGAGATAGAATAATTTTGAATTCTGATATATCGTATATGATCAGGGTAATGATCCATCAACCCGCTAGTGTTTTTGAGGAGGTATACGCGGTCGAAGTTATCATGGAAGCGAAAGAAGTATCCAAAATGCGCGAAAATATCACAAAGATTTTTGTAAAAAGAACAAACAGACCTTTATACACTATAGTCGCAGAGATGGAAAGAGATTCTTTTATGTCAGCAGAACAAGCCCAAGAACTTCGAATTATTGATTTGATAACGAGCGAGTAAAAAAGAATGAATATTCTACTATCTATTATTATTGTATTGACTATTGAATAAAAAATGAATTCGCAAGGATCGATTCTTTGCAAGCAAATACATACATCACATGATTTGAGGTTGTCCCTTCTTACTATTTTTTCTATTCTATATAATTCTACTATTTATTTCTATATATTAATTAAATATATTAATTAATATAGAATATAAGGAATTCATATGATAATCATCAGGTTAAGATTGATCTAAACCAGCTCATTATGTATCCATATCCAACTCAACATGCCAACTATTAAACAACTTATTAGAAACACAAGACAGCCGATCAGAAATGTCACGAAATCCCCCGCTCTTCGGGGATGCCCTCAGCGCCGAGGAACATGTACTAGGGTGTATGTGCGAGTCGTTCAGATCATGTACTAAGACAAAAGAAAGGAAACAAATTATTCCAGTATCAATAGGACCAATAAAATAAGATAGAATGGAAAACTTCATTCACTATCTTAATCTTAAAAAAAACCTATTATATTAAATAATATCGATCCTTTTTATTGTGTATCAAATTATGAAATTTATGGTTTTCCGTTGGTGCAAATCCAATCACCTCCATTTGAAATTTAAGATGAGAAAGACTTCCCCATTGGTAGCAAATTATTATCCATTAAGCAGGGGAAATACTATTTAAAAGGGAAAAGATTATGCCCTTACTCTTACCAGAACGGACTAACAGGGTCAGCTACCCAGCTAATCTTCATACTTAAATACCGTTACTGTATAGGTAGATTTCGTTGTGAAAGACCTATTACTAGATATTTCATGGGTAGAGCCAGAGCCAAAGAGTATGAACTGTACAAGTTAAGAATAGCCTTGATTAAATGAAGGAAGGGGCTCCGGTGTATAGAGAGGACCTCGCCGTTTAAGAAGTAACCATAGAAACGACGGAACCCACTATTTTTTTATCCATTTCTATTATTTTAATGTACTATGTTTTTTTGATACCTAGTATCAATACAATTTCTTATTTCGAGGTGAAATGCTTCGAATAAAAAGAAAAAAATCGTGGTTGGGAAGGTTATAGTAGCAAAAGCCATTGGAATTTTTATTTTATACATTGGAAGAATTCGTTTTGTTATTAATAGACTAGGTAGGAAAGGGAAAAGAATAACTGAAAGAAAAGAAATAAAATAGTTATTCATCAAAGTTTCATTTATTCAATGACCAGAATTAAACGAGGATATATAGCTCGTAGACGTAGGACAAAAATGCGCTTATTTACATCAGGCTTTCGAGGGGCTCATTCAAGACTTACTCGAAATATTACTCAACAGAAAACAAAAGCTTTGATTTCGGCCGATCGGGATAGAGATAGGAAAAAAAGAGATTTTCGTCGGTTGTGGATCAGTCGAATAAATGCAGTAATTCGTGAGAATCCAATCAAAGTAAATTTGAGTTATAATAAATTTTTATCTAATCTGTACAAGAGTCAATTGCTTTTAAATCGTAAAATACTTGCACAAATGGCTATATTAAATAAGAATTGTCTTTATATGATTGCCAATGAGATCATAAAACTAAGAGAGACTCAACTCCGGAAGGGTAAAGAAACGATTTGTATGATAGGAGGTAAATTAAAGGTTTGTATTGTATATGAAAATAGAATCATATTATAAAGTCGTCAAAATGAGCAACCACGTTCAATAAAAAAAGATTTATTCTTCTTCACTGATTCTCTTTTTTCTTACAACACGACAATCCAATTTGGATTATCGTGTAATTTTCGAGCAAAACATTAATCCACATTTCATTTGAGTTTAGATTAGAATTTGAATTCAATTGAAGAGTAAACCTATTTATTGTTTTTTTTTTTTTATTTTAAGACCAGTAGTTCTAGGAGTTTTTGTTTTAAGACGAGTAGTTCTAGTGGTCGACTCTCTTTTTTTTTCAAATCGTTTTTCATTATTAAGAAAGGGTAGCAAAGATAAAATACGAGCTTGTTTTATAGCAATCGTAATTAATCGTTGTTGTTTTAAGGTCAATCTATTCACCCGTCTAGATAATATTTTTCCTTGTTCACTAATAAATCGAGTAATTAAACTCATGTTTTTATAATCAATTCGATCCCCCGGTTGGATCGGGGGCAAACGCCTACGAAAAGATCGTTTGGATTTAGGTTTAAGAAAGAGTCGCGTAGATTTCTTCATGGTTTGTTTATTCCTTATAGCGAAAATATTATTTCTTACAAAATAGGATTTCTTTTTTTTTTGTTTCTATTTATTAAAATAGAAATATTTTTTATTTCTATTAAATATATGTTATAAATATATGTTATATATAATTAACATTTTTCATATTCCTTAGAGGGGGGCGATCGATCCATTTTATCTATTTCTTTATCTCTCCGTGAATCGTATGTTTGCAACAACAGGGACAGAATTTTCTCAATTCCAATCGACTAGGTGTATTGTGTCGATTCTTTTGAGTAGTATATCTGGAAATACCCTTTGATTTCTTATTAACACTGTTTCGAACACAACTGGTACATTCCAAAATAACCGTTACTCGGATATCTTTGCTTTTCGCCATGAACCTCCTTTGGGTTTTTAATTCACTTAACTCTTCTATTTTCTTTCCCATTCGAAGCGAATAAAGGAACAAAAAAAAATAGAAGTTGGTAACTCGAAATCAAATTATAAAAGATTTCGTTGGAATCAATCTAGTAAAAATTAAGTAATACAACGATTTCTAACTTTATTTAGAATGATAGTACAGTATTTCAGTTTTTATTTAAGTTTCTTGGAGAATATAATATTGTTGCCCCATCCTAGCCATTCCATTTCCAGACTCACTCTATTATTAATAGAAATGGAATTGATTTTTAATTA